CACGAAAATTAAAGCTTCTATAAAGACAGATACGCCCAATACATCGAAACTCATTGCCCATGGATAAAGAAAAACTGTTTCAACATCAAAAACAACAAAAACTAGAGCAAACATATAATAACGGATTCTAAATTGTAACCAAGCGTTGCCCATTGGTTCTATACCCGATTCATAACTAGAAAGTTTCTCCGGCCCTTTCCTAATCGGGGCTAAAATTCCAGAAATTAAAAATGCCAAAATAGGAATAAGACTTGATATTATTAGAAATGCCCAAAAAATATCATATTCGTAAAGCAAAAACATAGACGCACTCCTATGAACGTGGAAAATACACCGGATTGGTTGAGTCGAATTGAAATTGAAGTTGTAAAGTCATCGATAACTAGTTAGTCAAAACAAGAATTCATTTTGACCAAACTGTCTAGTTTCCTTTGATTATTGCAAGGCAATATCTCATTTCAAGATTTATCGACTGACTTGATCGGGATCCTATTTACCGTCTACTTCATTTTTTTAGTTCAATTTTATTTAATTGCTTTAGTTAGTATAACTCTAAATGTTACACTTAGACAAATTTTCTTGTTTTCGCCCAGGATTCTTGCTAAAGAAAGCAAATAGAATTATTATTTTGTGTTTAAGAATTTCGAATTTTTTATTCTTTTGATTTTTCTTTATCAAAATGTGAGTTCGAAATTTGGATTTTTTCATTTTTAGGAATAGAGTCGGGAGTTTTTTTCTTAGTAATTTAGAATGAAACAAGTATTCAAATATAAGAGAATGGGTAGGTATTTCCATCTCAGGATTTCGAATATCTTAGTGTTGGTATATTCCGTTTATTAGATCTGGGTGGGGTTTTCTCTTGATTGAATACAGAAAAAGAAGACCACCACCCCCCTTTTTTGTTTTGGTGTGCTTTACCGGGTATTGGTATATTGATAAGGTATACCAAAGAAAAGGAGTATCTTTGGCTTAACCCCTTGATTGTGGGCAGGGAAATTCATTATAGAATTTCCCTCCTATGATTAATGACTAAGGGTTTGTTTGGAAAAAATGGATTCGATCCCTTGAAATCCGTTTTTTGGCTTTTCTGTTCTGCTTTAAATGATTCCCGTGAGTGAGTTTTTAGGACAAATTTTGTTTCGATGAACCAACCGGTCAGTTACAAGCAACAAACAAGAATGAAGAAATATAAATTATACAATTTTTTATTTCAAATGAAAATATGAATTTTATTCATTTTTTTATAGGGCTCTAGGGCTATACGGACTCGAACCGTAGACCTTCTCGGTAAAACAGATCAAACTTATTATTATCAAAATGATATGAACTGTTTCAAAGACCCAACATGCATTTTTTTGCATTGGGCTCTTTCATTAACTGATAGAAATATCAGCCAATCCGCCATATTTTTTTCTTGACAGAAAAAAGGAGATGGCTCCATGTGCTCTGATTCATTATTGGGGATTCTAATTCAGGAGCACTACCAAAGTGTTTCAAGGGTGAAGTTATTTTGACGTAGGTATGCCTTTGGCCTCTAATTTGAAGTTAAATGAAGTCTCTATCGTTCGGCTTAAAAAATCCAATATGAAACTTCATACACCTTCAAGTTCATAGGACGAAAAGAAATTTTTTGAGGGCCTTATACTCATTATGCCTGGCATTGAATATACCGGTATTCACCTTATCAATATCTCAAGATGGGGCCTGTTTGGTACCTAACAGGGCACTAAAATAGGACCGAACCTCTAGTCAGGCTATTGTTCTCTTAAAGTTATTATGGAGTAAGACATCGATTTCTCAATAAGATCCATTTTTTGGATTGTATGGTGGATTCCCCTGAAAAACATTGGCGCGCGTGTAAACGAGTTGCTCTACCAACTGAGCTATAGCCCTTAGTGCTTGTGATACATATTTTATCATGTATATAATTTGTTGTCAAGATGAATATTCTATGATCCAACATCCTAAATTTTTGAGTGGTATTGGTTCGATTATTATTGCTTATAAGGAATATGATATTTATAATCCATCGATGGGATGGGTTCCATTTGGTTCTCTTTGGGATGATAAATGACCTACTTAACTCAGTGGTTAGAGTATTGCTTTCATACGGCGGGAGTCATTGGTTCAAATCCAATAGTAGGTAGAACTTATTAAATACCGGAGTCAATGGTATCTAATAAGTTTTTTGCCCCACCCTTTTCTATTTTTATAGATTTTGTATTTTTATTTATTTCATTTTTGAATTACGTTCTATTAAAATTGGATTCTGCTTGATTGGATTCTGTCGAGTGAATGCAATCAAAATAGGTTTTAGAAACAGAAACTCTTTTGCTTATTTGAACGCACCAACTAGTTATGAAATTGCACTGACAGCCTCGACTCTTGTCCTAGCTCGTCGGAGAGCTAGATTTGCCTCAATTATTTGCCTCTTTCCTTCAGCTTTTCTCAAACTAGCTTCTGCTTCTTCAAGAGTTTCCTGAGCTTCTTGTGGATCAAT